TGTTTTGATCTAAGATTTCAATTCTTCCCTGTTTCAGCAGTAGCATATTGTTCCATGGAACTAAGGTCCAAAATATGGAATAAAGAAGTGTTTCCGCGACTCTACCACCCGACCCGGTCAATTCTGTTCCACTTACCTCTTTTTCATGGCCACATAGACGGCTAAGGAATGGGAAATCTTTCTCCTGTTACATGAATCAAATGTTTCATTTCATCCGGGAAAAGCCATTTCTTTCTCAACAATGTCTTTGTCATTTGATCCAAGAGCGTTCCGTTAGATAGGAACAGATTTGATAAATATTGATAACTCTCGGATAGAGTATTAGAACGGAAAGACCCATTATATAATGAACTATTGGTTCTAAGCCATCTTTGGCGATGAATCAACAATTCGAAGTGCTTTTCTTGCGTATTCTTGATGAACCAGCGTTTATATATAGATGTGGGAGGATTTGTTTGGGAAGTAATAAGCCCCTTTGAAATCTCTTCATCTGCAAAGAATTCTCGACGTGAAAACACAGAGATAAAGGGCTGATCTTTGAATAGGAAAAAGGATGGATCCGCAGGGTCCCAAATGAATTGGCTTATTCGAAAAAAGCCTTGTTCTTTGGAAGATCTATCTCGTTTCTGGTACTGCATGGTTCCACTCTGCAAGAACTCCGAATCATTCTCTTGAAGCTCATCCCCTTTATGATAAATGATCTGCTTGCCCCGAAATGACCTGGCTAAATAGGGAAATCCCAATTCATTGGGCCTTTCGATACAATCAAATAGATTGCCACAGGGGCGCCATATTCTAGGAGCCCAAACTATGTGATTTAATAAATCCTCCTCTATCTGTTGCGGGTCGACGGCTCCTTCTCCTTCTTCAAACTCCGATTCGTTTTCATATAGAAATCTACGATCAACGAGAGAACAAGATCCATTTTGCATCATATCTAACGGATTCCTCGGTTCGGACCGAAGAAACAATGTCACTCGATTATTATCAAACTGACTGCAATCTTTTTCTGTCCGTGAAGATCCCACCAGAGCGCCTTCCACTTCTAATAGGCCATGAACTAGATCAGAATCATTCTCAACGAATCCATAAGAAGTGATCCCATTTTTTTCATCGGGTCCGAGTGGAGACCAAAGATCTTGAGCGACCGATCCGGCGGAACAACTCAAAAGATAAAGAAGTATCGTTAATTTCTTCATGCTCGTTCCAAGTTCGAAGTACCATTTGTACAAATAAGAATCCCTTTCCTTACATGATTTCTTCTTCATATAGATAGATATAGGATCTATGGAGCAATTACTTAGAAGTACATTTTGTGCAACAGCCCTTCCTATCTGATAGAAAAGTATACCATGATCCTGAACCGATCTTACCTGGGATCGCAAATCCCAAGTTTGTCTATGAAGAGCTGATCTAATTGTATCAGTTTCTATAATGGATTTCTTCTGTATAATACTAATAGATAGGGCCTCATTGATAAGTGCTACAAGATCTCGTGCATTGGAACTCATGGTTATGGACCCGAATCCGTTAGTATGGAACATTTTCTTTTCCAAGTGAAATCCCTTAGTATATGAAAGAATGAAAAAGTGCTTTCGTTGTTGTGGAATAAGAAGCCTTCGTATCTTAATGAATGTATTGAATTTATTTGGAGCTATGAAAGCGGGATCCACTTTTTGGGGAATATGAGTCGAAGCAATAACAAGACTCTTTCTAGTGGAACATCTTTCACAATCCCTGGAGAGATAGTTCATTAATAGACCGAGGGATAGAGAATTCGACTCATTCACATATAGATCATGAATGTTTGGAATCCATATTATGCAAGGAGACATTGCTTTTGCAAATTCGAATTGAAAGGTGATATCAAATTGGTCTATTTTCGGCGTCATATACATAGTTAGCTCATTCGTCATAGTTAGCAGTTCTGTATCAAGGTCATCATCAATATCGTCACTATCATCAATATGGATATCGTTACTATCACCAATATGGATATCATCACTATAATCAATATCAGAAATAAAACCTTTAGGCTTGTCATCCAGGAACTTGTTCGAAAATACCGTAATGAAAGGAACATAGGAATAGTAGTTTGTCGCTAGGTATTTGACCAAATAGGATCGTCCAGTTCCTATCGAACCTATCACTAAAATATCCCTAGAAGGGGATAGGTCTAAGCGGAGCGAAAAGGGTTTTCCATGAGATGGGAAATGAAAACTATTAGCCCCGCACGAGGTTTGTGAATAAGTGATTGTCTGATAATGAGCAAGGAATATCCGTCTTTCTGCTAAACAGGATCTATTGAACTCATAATTCATTGGATACTTTTTATGAATGTCAACTAAGTATCGTAAGTAAATTGATCCTGGTTGTTCAATCATTTGATAACCAGAGTCATTCTTTGATAAATGATCACTATGAGTCAGACTCAATAGAATTTTATCAATTCTTTTTTCTGTCGTTAGGGTGGAGAACTGAACCAAGAATTCCCTTTCTT